ATTTCTGTAAGTCCGAAGTTGAACTTAATTGAAAAAGTCAAGCAATTCTATTTGCTCACAAGAAATTTGCCCCCCGCCATACTTTCTTTCCCTCTGTTTGTCCACTACCGCGACCGAACCTAAACAAAGGAAGTCCAAAAGATAGACCCGAATAAAGAATAAATAGTAATCTTTGACAAAACAAATAAGAAGAAAAATGATTCTTACTTCGATACAAGAAAAGAAGAATCGACACAAGAAAAAGGCAAAAAAGCCTTTTTCTTGTGCCCAATAGAGGATTAAGAAGACCCTCAATTCCTCCTAAAAGGACTTGCTCCTTTTATTGTTCTCGCCTCTGCCTTGGATCCTCTTCTTTTGCATGAGATAGAAATAAGGAATTCCAGAAATCGAGGCTTTTTTCTAACTTGATCGTAAGAAATCCCAGGATCTAGAAATTCATTTCGTACAATTGAACCTTTTCAAACTGTTTCTTTTTGAGAACCAAAAAAACTTGTGCCAAAATAACAGATGCGAAGAAGAACAAAAGGCCTTGGACGCGCAATGGATCCTGAAGCACTATTTCTGCATCCCCCTGACCAAACCCTCCTACATTAGGATTGCTTGTTAATGGTTGATCAAGCTTGATCGATTCCCCCTCTGAAACTAGAAGTTCTGGCCCGGGAGGTATAATATCAATCACTTGGCGTCCATCCGACGCATCGACTATGGATATTTCATATCCCCCCTTTTCTTTACGTAGTATTTTTTTTACTATACCTGTTGACGTAGCATTATAGACCGTATTGTTACTCTTGCTACCATCAGGATAGATCTGTCCCCTTCCTCGGTTTCCCCCTACATATATGGGATATTTTAAGAAATGAACGTCTTTTTTCGTAGCGGGATCGGGAGAAAGAATAGGAAAGACAATTTCACTATATTTCTTACCGGGAACAGGGCCTATCACAAGAATATTTTTTTTATTGGGACGATAACTCTGAAAAGAGAGATTTCCTATCTTTTCTTTCAACTCAGGAGAAATACGGTCGGGCGGCGCTAATTCGAATCCCTCGGGCAAAATAAGAACAGCACCCACATTCAACCCTCCCTTTTTACCATTAGCAAGAACTTGTTTCAGTTGCATATCATAAGGGATTCGAAGAACTGCTTCAAATACAGTATCAGGAAGCACTGCTTGGGGAACTTCAATATCCACAGGCTTATTAGCTAAATGGCAATTGGCACATACAATTCGTCCAGTTGCTTCCCGCGGGTTTTCATAACCCTGCTGCGCAAAAATGGGATATGCATTTGAAATAGATGTGCAAGTTATTACGTATATCATGATCGATACAGAAATCGATCGAATCATCTGTTCCTTTAACCAAGAAAAAGTATTTCTATTTTCCATGTCCAATCGCGGATCCCGGAATTTCTACAATAAATTAGATAGGTAGCTAAGCTAATCTAGTTCCCTATACACGAGTGAGTCTGTTGTCATTCTACTGCAACAGTTGTACTGGAATGATGAATACCTTGAGCAGGTAGAAATAGAAAGAATTTTGCTAAAAAGGAAAAGACTTTTTTTTTCTAAAGGAAGAAATATGCTAATTTGATTAATATTAGGAAAAATATTAGGAAATCAAATGAGTGAGTTTATGCTTCACTAATTGAATGATAAATGACTACAAGTGAAGGAGATAGACGGTTTAAACAAAAAAAGACCCAAAATTTCAAACACGTGTCTAGAATCACAGGAAAACTACAAACAAAAATGGTAAAAATTAGCTCGTTAGGAGCCCATCCAAGATTGTTGTAGACCCAACGAATTAGTAGTTCCCAACCGCGGGTGGAGTGAAATCCAACAAAAAAATCAGTAACTAAAAGAATAAAAAAAGCTTTTATTGAGTCATTTAAGTTATAGAAAAATTCCTGAACCCAAGAATTCAAAATGACAAGTTCTTCTTTACCCAGAAAAAAAGAACCACTTAGAATAGCCAAACAGATTATATTTGTTGAGAAATGCAAAATGATATGGAGATGATCCTCATTATCTATTTTGGCCAATTGTATTATTTCCTTGTGTATTCCTATAGGAGGTTTTTGTACATGTGTCTTCGGTTTCTCTTTTATCATTTCGTCCAAGAGAAAAAGTTCTTCTAATTCTATGAATCCTTCTAGAATCCTTTTCTCTTGAATATCAGTTAAGAAAGTTTCGGATTGCCTGGTATTCCACCAATTCTTAATCCAAAGTTCCAGACATTTGTTAAAAGAGAAAGAGACTCCCCAGGGCAAAAGTACGATAAATACAAGATATAGGAAGGAAGGCAATGCTTTCTTTTTTTTCATTTTTGATCTGTAAATTGAGTTGTTAATGAATCCGCTTCATTCGCCGACTCTATTTCATTCGCTGAATATATATGATATTTCTTTTCTTTGAAGCAAAAATTCTATAACAAGGTTTGAGACCTTGTGTTTGTATCTATTTCTCTTTTTGTATATGGAATTTAATTGTATTGGGTTCTTTCTTAGATCTAAATGGAGTGAAATAGAGAAATTAAAAAAAAAGGCCTTTCAGATAAAAAAGGAAGAATATTATGCCATATATCTCACTTGGACAAAACAAGTTAGAAGCAATTTTCTCTTATCCTCGTTTGTTCCTTCCTTTAGATAAATACTCAAAAATCCCCTTACAATTGCAAAAAATTGCAATTGGTACTCAAAATACTTCAATTGGTACGCGCAAGAAATAGGCCAATTCGGCAGCTTTTTGTTCAATTTCTCGTGGAGTAAAAAACTTCTCATCAGTACGAGTCAAGGGAATGACCCCCTGGCCCCGGATTTCCATATAAAGGATACGACGAGGATAAAGACCCTCTTTAACCTGAATTCTAATTGATTGGATATCCCGCACGAGGAATCGAAGGAAGATGCGACGTTTTATTCCAGGGAATCCCCAACGAAAAATGCACACTATTCCCTCTTTTCTATCGAATCGGTCATAACCACTGCCTACATTCCACAAAATAGTGCACCACAAATAGGAGCTAATGAATAGGCCCGCGATTCCGTAGAAAGACATCACGACCCCCTGTGGAAAAAAAAGAATTTGTTGAGATGGAAGTACCGATATCATATTCTTACCAAGATAACTGGAAGCCCCAACCGCTAAGAATCCTAATGAACCTAGAAAAAGAATACAGGCCCAGAAAAAATTACCTCTTTTTCGAGAACCTTTTAGAAGTTCTATCCATATGTGTTCTGATCGCCAATTCATGTTAGATATACTAAATCCAGTAGCGGTCAATTGAAATTGAGAGAATAAGCTAAATGATTTTGACTTTACTTTTTTTGATTCTGAAATAGCCTTTCAGTAGCTAGTACTCCTGTGAAAAAATTGGTTAGATACATTGACTTTCTATTCAAAAAGAATTCGTGGATCCACTTAAAAAAACTCGTTATACTCGGCTACGCATATGCACGCATTTATGCTGGTAGCCTATATCTGCATCCATAGACGTTTTTCATTTGTGTGTAGAAAGAGCTACATACCCCATCATATTATATTACTTACACAAAAAAATATCTGTATTATGATCCTGGAAATACATTAAGAAAATTTGGCTCCGTCGTTTCTAGACAATCTTATTTTTCTGCACATAAAGAAATAAGGAAGCCATTGCAATTGCCGGAAATACTAAGCCTACTAAAGGCACGAAAATAGAGGGTAAGTTAAAATCTGTCATAGAATATGTGTCTCAATTCAAATTTACTATTTCTATCTATTCGAAATATATCTTAAGATTCTTATGATATAATTAAGTATATCTATTATAAGGAATATTGACTATTGTTTTTTTTAGTTTACAAAATAAAGATTTTGTATAGAATACTATTTTTTTTAGAATACTAAAGTATTCTATATCTATAAAAAAAATGAATAGAATAGATAATAAGAAAATTGCAAAAAAGAGGAACTAATTAAAAATATTTGATTTTTCTTTTCCCATTCTCATAGCCTTTTTATCCTTCTAATCGAACTTGAAATTGAATTCAAAAGAAAGCTATTGTGAAAATAAAAGAAATACTTCTTTCAGAATACCTTTTAATTTCACTTTAATTTCATTTTAATTTAATATTTAATTTTAATAAAGTAGAAGTGGAATAGAATAACCCAGTTGAAGGGTAATGATCATACGTCGGTAATGCATTGTATGTCCCAGAATAGGTCCCATTCTTCTACCCTTTCCGGGTAGTCGATGGCTATTCACAGCTACTACCTTAACACCAAAGAAGGGTAATGATCATACGTCGGTAATGCATTGTATGTCCCAGAATAGGTCCCATTCTTCTACCCTTTCCGGGTAGTCGATGGCTATTCACAGCTACTACCTTAACACCAAAGAAGAGTTCGACCCAATTCTTTATTTCTGTCTTAGTGAATCCCGATTCGACATTAGAAGTATATTGATTCTTTCCCAATAAACGAAGACTCTTTTCCGTAAATACTGCGTATTTGAGTCCATTATCGTATGATAATACTATATTTTTATTTCTATTTGTTTATTGTATTATACCTTTCTATATTCTAGATATATAGAATATAAGAATCTCGATTTGTCAAGTCTCATGATCGTATCAAGATCTATTTAAATTAAATTCGGCTCAATCTTTTTTAGAAAAAAGATTGAGCCGAATTTAATTGCAATCAATTAGAAGAATAAAGAAGAATTACTGCTTATCTACGGTATCCACCGGCTCGTACTCAAATTTGATCGCCTTCCATACTTCACAAGCTGCGGCTAGTTCAGGACTCCATTTGCAAGCTGCTTTGATAATTTCATTACCTTCACGAGCAAGATCACGCCCTTCGTTACGAGCTTGTACACAGGCTTCTAAAGCCACACGATTAGCTGCTGCACCAGGTGCATTCCCCCAAGGATGTCCTAAAGTTCCTCCACCAAATTGTAATACGGAATCGTCTCCAAAGATTTCGGTCAGAGCTGGCATATGCCAAACATGAATACCCCCGGAAGCCACCGGTATAACACCTGGCATGGATACCCAGTCCTGAGTGAAAAAGATACCACGAGAACGATCTTTTTCAATAAAATCATCGCGCAATAAATCAACAAAACCTAAAGTTATTTCGCGTTCGCCTTCTAACTTACCTACTACTGTACCGGAGTGGATATGATCTCCCCCCGACATACGCAATGCTTTAGCTAATACACGGAAATGGATACCATGATTCTTCTGTCTATCAATAACAGCATGCATTGCTCGGTGAATGTGAAGAAGTAGGCCGTTGTCGCGGCAATAATGAGACAAAGTAGTATTTGCAGTGAATCCTCCAGTTAAGTAGTCATGCATTACAATAGGAACCCCTAATTCCCTTGCAAATGCAGCTCTCTTAATCATTTCTTCGCATGTACCTGCAGTCGCATTCAAGTAATGCCCCTTGATTTCGCCGGTTTCGGCTTGTGATTTATAAATTGCTTCAGCACAAAAGACAAAACGGTCTCTCCAGCGCATAAATGGTTGTGAGTTTACGTTTTCATCATCTTTGGTAAAATCAAGTCCACCGCGTAGACACTCATAACACGCTCTACCGTAATTTTTTGCGGATAATCCCAATTTTGGTTTAATAGTACATCCCAATAAAGGACGACCATACTTGTTCAACTTATCCCTTTCAACTTGGATACCGTGAGGCGGACCCTGGAAAGTTTTTGAATAAGTAGGGGGAATTCGTAGATCCTCCAAACGTAGAGCGCGTAGGGCTTTGAAACCAAATACGTTACCCACAATGGAAGTAAACATGTTAGTAACAGAACCCTCTTCAAATAGGTCTAATGGATAAGCTATATAACAGATATATTGATCTGGCTCCCCAGGAACGGGCTCGATGTGATAGCATCGTCCTTTGTAACGATCAAGACTGGTAAGTCCATCAGTCCAAACAGTTGTCCATGTACCAGTAGAAGATTCCGCAGCTACTGCAGCCCCTGCTTCTTCAGGCGGAACCCCCGGCTGAGGAGTTACTCGGAATGCTGCCAAGATATCAGTATCCTTGGTTTCGTACTCCGGGGTGTAGTAAGTCAATTTATAATCCTTAACCCCAGCTTGAAATCCAACACTTGCTTTAGTTTCTGTTTGTGGTGACATAAGTCCCTCCCTACAACTCATGAATTAAGAATTCTCACAATGACAGGGTCTACTCGATATGGATTAGGCGTAAATGAAACCTTTACAAAAATCTAAAAAAAAAACATATTCAATTAATATCAATTCATTAAATAATAAAAAAAGGAGTATGCTTAAGTTAATGAATATGTTTCATTCATATATAATGCGTACACCCTGTGTACGTTCTATCCTATAGGAATTCGACTATAGGAATTCGATAGAAATTGAGTTGTTGTTATGGTAAGTTAACACGGTTCGTTATTAAACCATGGATTTGATTCACCAAATCCATCATTATTGTATACTCTTTGATAGATATAGCGCAACCCAAACCAATCCCTAATCCTTATTTTACAATTTTTAAAGTTCTTAATAGGCCCCTTTGATATTTTGACTCTAAATACCTAAATACTAAGAAAATTGTCTGTTGACAGCAATCTATGCTTCACAGTAGTATATATTTTGTATATCGAAGTCCTAGATAGGAAGGTAGAGTAGGCACAGATCCTTCACAAAAGGCAAAATTTATATGAAAAAAAGATTGATTGAACTTTCCAACGGACTCATTCCATAAGTAAACAATTGAATGGGATTCGCTTGGGCAACGAAATCAAGTGCTAGTCCCCTTTTCTTTTTTATTGAATTAACTAATTCATTTCCTTTTGAGTTTTGGATTTTTGGATATTTTTTTGATTTGATTTGGCATTATTCAACAAGAAAAAAAAAGAAAAATTTCGAAAAATTCCTTTTTTTTTTGAAAATTATGTGATAATTATGAGAACCAATCCTACTACTTCGCGTCTCGGGGTTTCCACAATTGAAGAAAAAAGCGCAGGGCGTATTGATCAAATTATTGGACCCGTGCTGGATATCACTTTTCCCCCGGGCAAGTTGCCTTATATTTATAACGCTTTGATAGTCAAGAGTCGAGACACTGCCGATAAGCAAATTAATGTGACTTGTGAGGTACAACAATTATTAGGAAATAATCGAGTTAGAGCTGTAGCTATGAGTGCTACAGACGGGTTGATGAGAGGAATGGAAGTGATTGACACGGGAGCTCCTCTCAGTGTTCCAGTCGGCGGAGCTACTCTCGGACGAATTTTTAACGTTCTTGGGGAGCCTATTGACAATTTGGGTCCTGTAGATACTAGTGCAACATTCCCTATTCATAGATCTGCGCCTGCCTTTATCGAGTTAGATACGAAATTATCTATCTTTGAAACGGGTATTAAGGTGGTCGATCTTTTAGCTCCTTATCGACGTGGAGGAAAAATCGGACTATTTGGGGGGGCAGGAGTAGGTAAAACAGTACTCATCATGGAATTAATCAATAACATTGCTAAAGCTCATGGAGGTGTATCCGTATTTGGCGGAGTAGGGGAACGAACTCGTGAAGGAAATGATCTTTATATGGAAATGAAAGAATCTGGAGTAATTAATGAAAAAAATATTGAGGAATCAAAGGTAGCTCTAGTATATGGCCAAATGAATGAACCACCGGGAGCTCGTATGAGAGTTGGTTTAACTGCCCTAACTATGGCAGAATATTTCCGAGATGTTAATAAGCAAGACGTGCTTTTATTCATAGATAATATCTTTCGTTTTGTTCAAGCAGGATCGGAAGTATCTGCCTTATTAGGCAGAATGCCCTCCGCAGTGGGTTATCAACCTACCCTTAGTACAGAAATGGGTTCTTTGCAAGAAAGAATTACTTCTACCAAAAAGGGATCCATAACTTCGATCCAAGCAGTTTATGTACCTGCGGACGATTTGACCGACCCTGCTCCTGCCACAACATTTGCACATTTGGACGCTACTACCGTACTTTCCAGAGGATTGGCTTCCAAGGGTATTTATCCCGCAGTCGATCCTTTAGATTCAACCTCAACTATGTTACAGCCTCGGATCGTTGGCAACGAACATTATGAAACTGCGCAAAGAGTTAAGGAAACTTTACAACGTTACAAAGAACTTCAGGACATTATCGCAATTCTTGGATTGGACGAATTATCGGAAGAGGATCGTTTAACTGTAGCAAGAGCACGAAAAATTGAGCGGTTCTTATCACAACCGTTCTTTGTGGCAGAAGTTTTTACCGGTTCCCCAGGAAAGTATGTTGGTCTTGCAGAAACAATTAGGGGATTTCAACTAATCCTTTCCGGAGAATTAGACAGCCTACCCGAACAGGCTTTTTATTTGGTGGGGAACATCGATGAAGCTAGCACGAAAGCTATAAACTTAGAAGAGGAGAGCAAATCGAAGAAATGAAATTAAATCTTTATGTACTGACTCCTAAACGAATTATTTGGGATTGTGAAGTGAAAGAAATCATTTTAGCTACTAATAGTGGCCAAATTGGTGTATTACCAAACCACGCCCCCATTAACACAGCTGTAGATATGGGTCCTTTGAGAATACGCCTCCTCGACGACCAATGGTTAACGGCGGTTCTGTGGAGTGGTTTTGCGAGAATAGTTAATAATGAGATCATCATTTTAGGAAATGATGCAGAACTGGGTAGTGACATTGATCCAGAAGAAGCTCAACAGGCACTTGAAATAGCCGAAGCTAACTTGAGTAGAGCTGAGGGTACGAAAGAGTTGGTTGAAGCGAAGCTAGCTCTCAGACGAGCTAGGATACGAGTCGAGGCTGTCAATTGGATTCCCCCATCCAATTGAAGACAATCCAAAGGTTTCGTTGCGTTGATACAAGGAAAAAGGAAAGAAGGGTAGAAAAAGTTATTAGATAGCGAAACGAAGTAAGTCCAATGCTATCTAGTAATTTTTCTACCTACCTACCTACTATTGGATTTGAACCAATGACTCCCGCCGTATGAAAGCAATACTCTAACCACTGAGTTAAGTAGGCAATTTATCACTACAAAAGAAACCCCATTACTTGGATCGATTATAGATCGAATCCTTTTTATAAGCAATACCGCTATGTTTATGTTATTTATTCGTATCTTTATGTTATCGTATGTTTATGTTATTGTTATTATGTTTATGTTATTGTTATTATGTTTATGTTATTGTTAACCCAATATAGTAAACAGATCAAAGGAATAGCCTCTGGCATTACAGAATATTCATCTTGACAAGAAATTATCTATATGTTAAGATATCTCTGACAAGGGCTATAGCTCAGTTCGGTAGAGCAACTCGCTTACACGTGCGCCAATGCTTTTCAAGGGAACTTATTATGCAATGAACATAATTGAACTTATTGCAAAATCAATGTCTTACTTCATGGATTCGAAAGAATAGGAGAACAGTAGCCTGACAAACAGTCGATTCAGTCCGATTCTGGTGCCAATTCAGGTGCTTAATCAAATAGAACCCCGATTGATTTCCTAATTGATAAGGTAAATATCCAGCCCACTCAATGCTAGGCGTAATGAGGATAAGGGCCTCCAAAAAACTTCTTTTCGTTCTATGAACTTTAAGGTGTATGAAGTCTCATAGTAAACTCTTGCAGCGGAACGATAGAGACTCCATTTCACTTAGGTTGATTTAATTTAGGCCGGAGGCAGACCTAAGTCAAGGTAATCCTCCTTTGAAACACTTTGGTATTGCTCCTAGATAGATCATAAGACAAATAATCAATCAGAGCACAGGGAGCCATCTTATTATCTTTCCCTAAAGAAAAACTATGGCAGATTAACTGATCTTTACATCAGTTGATGAAAGAGCCCAATGCAGAAAAATAAAAATGCATGTTGGGTCTTTGAAACAGTTCGAATCATTTCGATAATAATCCGTTTGATCTGTTTTACCGAGAAGGTCTACGGTTCGAATCCGTATAGCCCTAATATATACGTCTTTTTTTTTCATTTTCGGGTGGATATCTTATGTTTCCTTTAGTATAGTTTTCTTTTCCTTATTAGTACTTGTTTATGGACTCGACGGTCGATTGCGCCATAGAATAGAGATAAAAGCATTACCATAGGCTCATTCATCGAAAATCATAGAGATAGGAAAAGAAAAAACAATTTTGATAAAAAAAATAGAAGGAAGGATCCCTTAACTGATTTGAATTCCATCCTCCTTCAAATAGGATATGCTCTAAATCCCTATACTTTCCTATAATGACTGCAACGATTTTCTCCATTTTGCGAATTCCTATTTTGTTTGAAGTATATTACTATATATACATTATCCAAATATACATTATCTAAATCGATCCACTTTAAATATACATTATCCAAATATACATTATCTAAATCGATCCACTTTAAATAAAATCGAAAGAAAAAAAAGGAAAGAGTGAATAATAAAACTGGATATTCTGTTTCATAATTCTGAAATAGAGTTCTTTTTTTTTTAGTATTACTTCTCATTATCATTAGGATGCATACATTAGTCATCCCATTTTAATTAGGTTCTAATCTAATTAGTAGTAAGTATTTTCTTTTTTATTTAATAGTCTCTGACTATCATTAAATAAAGGGTGGAGCAATTATTTTTTTTCTAGAGATTTTGAAGAAAGCGAGACAAAGTGAAGCGAAATTCTTTGTATAAGAATTAGGTCTATATCATATCTAAATAGAAGAGAAATCCAAAAAAATGGAGTGGGGATTCCATTGGATGAATCCTTAAGGAAAGACATGTTACAAAAGAAAAAAAGGCTAAAGTAAGCCACTTTTTGCCTTTGGTTTGAGCAAAATAGATTCTTGTTTCACCGAAGAAAAGAGAGAAGTTCTGGATAAATTGACAATGTCATGTCAACTTGAATTGACTAATTAAGTTCCGCCTATTCCACATTAATGGGAGTATATTTATGTTTCTGCTTCACGAATATGATATTTTTTGGACATTTCTAATAATAGCAAGCCTTATTCCTATTTTAGTATTTTGGATTTCAGGACTTTTAGCCCCGGTTAGTGAAGGACCAGAGAAGCTTTCTAGTTATGAATCGGGTATAGAACCCATGGGGGGGGCTTGGTTACAATTCCGAATACGCTATTACATGTTTGCGCTAGTTTTTGTTGTTTTTGATGTGGAAACGGTCTTTCTCTACCCTTGGGCGATGAGTTTCGACATATTGGGTGTATCCGTTTTTATCGAAGCTTTCATTTTTGTGCTTATCCTAGTTGTTGGTTTAGTTTATGCATGGCGAAAAGGAGCCTTGGAATGGTCTTAACTGAATATTCAGACAAAAAAAAAAAAAAAGAAGGAAAAGATTCGATTGAGACAATTATGAGTTTGATTGAGTTTCCGTTACTCGACCAAACAAGTTCCAATTCTGTTATTTCAACTACACCAAACGATCTTTCGAATTGGTCAAGACTCTCCAGTTTATGGCCCCTTCTATATGGTACCAGTTGTTGTTTCATTGAATTTGCTTCATTAATAGGCTCACGATTCGACTTTGATCGTTATGGATTGGTACCAAGATCAAGTCCTAGGCAAGCGGACCTAATTTTAACAGCTGGTACGGTAACAATGAAAATGGCTCCATCTTTAGTGCGATTATATGAGCAAATGCCTGAACCGAAATACGTCATTGCTATGGGAGCCTGTACTATTACGGGGGGAATGTTCAGTACGGATTCCTATAGTACTGTTCGAGGAGTTGATAAGTTAATTCCTGTGGATGTCTACCTGCCGGGTTGCCCACCTAAACCAGAGGCTGTTATAGATGCCCTAACAAAACTTCGTAAGAAGATATCGCGAGAAATAGTTGAGGATCGAACTCTATGTCAAAGTCAAAAGAAAAATCGATCTTTTACTACCCGTCACAAGCTTTATGTTCGGCGCAGTACTCACACAGGAACTTACGAACAAGAATTGCTCTATCAATCACCATCTACTTTAGATATATCTTCAGAAGATATATCTTCTGAAACTTTTTTCAAATCCAAAAGTCCAGTATCTTCCTACAAATTAGTGAATTAGGAGGGGTTCTTTTGTGCAGAAAAAGAAAGAGCAGTGCAATCTTTCAAACTTGCATTTGAAATGTGAAATATTTACACAAAGGGGGAGAGATCAAGACAATGCAACAGGGTTGGTTATCTAATTGGCTAGTCAAACATGAGGTGGTTCATAGATCTTTGGGCTTCGATCACCGAGGAATAGAGACTTTACAAATAAAAGCGGGGGATTGGGATTCCATTGCTGTCATTTTATATGTATATGGTTACAATTATTTACGTTCCCAATGTGCTTATGACGTAGCACCCGGTGGATCTTTAGCTAGCGTGTATCATCTTACGAGAATACAGTATGGTATAGCTAACCCAGAAGAAGTATGCATAAAAGTCTTTGCCCAAAAGGATAATCCTAGAATCCCATCTGTCTTCTGGGTTTGGAGAAGTGCTGATTTTCAAGAACGCGAATCTTATGATATGGTGGGAATTTCTTATGATAATCATCCACGTCTTAAACGTATCTTAATGCCTGAAAGTTGGATAGGCTGGCCCTTACGTAAGGACTATATAACCCCCAATTTCTATGAAATACAAGATGCTCATTGAATGATAATAAATTCATGTTCACTTATACAACACAACTCCAGATTTTATTCAAGTCAAGGAGTATTTTTACGTTCTGTTCCTAGACGAAACGAAATACTTATTATATTCTAATTAATTCCTATTATATTATACAAAAAGGTCCAGATAGACTGAACAAAAAGGGCTTCATTTCGATTTTCCAATTTGGAAAATCACATATTCGTTTCCTTCGTATGAACAGAAAAATACAATGACTCAAAGAAGTTCCTACCACGAACTTTGTACCGCGCGTATTACTTAGAACAACTAGGAAAGTAGGATAAGCAAGAATAAAAAAACATTCTTCGGAATAGCGGCATACAAAATTAATAAGAAATGCAAAAATGAAGAAAAGGGCACCTAATCTCCCCTCTTTCTATATGTATATCTATACCATAAAGAAAAGAACCAGAGATTTTAACCCTTTTCTAAAAAGAAGTGTTTAGAGATTTATCTACTTACGCTATACTATCTATATTAATGAATATGTACCCCAATCCATCTCAAGGTATTTGTATCAATATCTATTCGGTAGATCCTTTTTTTTCTGTGCCAGGAACCAGATTTGAACTGGTGACACGAGGATTTTCAGTCCTCTGCTCTACCAACTGAGCTATCCTGACCCTTTCTTGTGCATCATCCTAGTAGAGTATTTGCATCTATGTCAATTAAAGGGACTAAAAAATCGAATTAATAATCGAGATTCCTTGCCGCTACTCTAATAAAAAGGAAATCATCTATTTAATGAATAGCATAAGATTCATTGAGTTCTCCTCGCACTCCTTTGCGAAAGAGTAGAATGAGAAAGCTAATGAATCTTAAACCCATTGATAAAAGAAAAAAGGATAACTACTATGGTTAGGGAATAAGGTTAGGGAATAAAAGAAGGTTTGGGGATAGAGGGACTTGAACCCTCACGACTTATAAAGTCGACGGATTTTCCTTTTACTAGAAATTTCATTGTTGTCAGTATTGACATGTAGAATGGGACTCTCTCTTTATCCTCGTTCGATTAATCCACTTTTTTAAAGTAAAGATCTCGAAAACAATGAATTGAAGGATTTGATTACTCAATATTCGATTGGAATGGATTCACAATAATTCTAAAAAAATTCAGAATTTTCTATTTCATAATCATTCCAAATTTCATTCTAAAAAAAATCAAATAAAGAACCTATATTATGATATGGGTTCCGTGATTAATCGTTTGCTATGTCAGTATCTATACGTGTGTATTAGATGTATAAAGCCCTTCTTTCTCTAATTTCGAGGGAGTTCCACTACCAACACAACGTAATTACTTCGATTCGTTAGAACAGCTTCCATTGAGTCTCTGCACCTATCCTTTTCTTTTGGGTTCTAGTTTGAGAACCACTTGTTTTTTCAAAAAAGGGATTTGGCTCAGGATTGCCCATTTTTCATTCCAGGGTTTCTCTGAATTTGGAAGTTACCACTTAGCAGGTTTCCATACCAAGGCTCAATACAATCAAGTCCGTAGCGTCTACCGATTTCGCCATATCCCCATTTTCCTTTTCTTTGAAACCAGGATTCCTTGTATAATTTCATCCATCTCTTAGTTTTTTTTTTGAATCATTGAATTCATTATTCGATGTAGTCTAGCAGCTCATCTCTATTTGAGAGACCCCGCTCGCTTATTGCGATTCAGAATTGAATTGATTCTATCGTTGATATATTTGCAATTCAATCGGAATGAATATATCCAAAAGTTTTTCTCTCTCCCGCCCCCCCTGCCCTTTTTTAGAGCATTCAAAATCATACTATAACGTTTGATATTCATTCTTTTTTTCTCTAATCTGAATTAGAAATTTTATTTGCTATGATTCTTTCTTCTCCTTAATGAAGTATTTATCCTTAAATAAAAAAAACACAAAAAATCTCAAATCAAAAATGTATATAACGATCGAATGAAAATGCCAAGAGATTCGCATTTTCTCTTTATTATATTATTCATATATACTCTTCTTTATATATGCATTAGATTATTCGTCTGAGCCATATCAAATTGAAAATATCTGAAATCAAATTCAATATAGAATTTGGAATGGATTCTATTAGAAAAATCCATTTGCGAATTAGAGAAATAAAAAGAAAGTTCAATAAATTCTAGAATCCTATTTAAGAATATCATTTAGTTAAGCATATCAAGCTAACTTTATCTTTTTGAAATTCTAGTATTTTTTTTCTAATTCTAAGTAGAACTTCCAATTTCGAACTAGTTAATAACTAAGATTAATAATTAAGATCTGACATTTTACGGATTCCCTATATATATTTCTATTTGTTACACTATTTCTGTTATGTAAGCCCACTTAGCTCAGAGGTTAGAGCATCGCATTTGTAATGCGAGGGTCATCGGTTCAAATCCGATAGTCGGCTTTTTTCTCTATCAATGTTCCATGAACAAGAATTTCTCTTTTTCTCCGAATTAAATGGGAAATCCAGGGTCTATTATGACGTTCTACCTTACAATTTTGCTAGATACAAAGCATAAAAATAAATAATATATATACAAAAAAAAATCCGGATGTTGATGAAATTCCATTTTTTGTGGTACTTTTAGTAGATTTTACTCTGTTTATCTTTTAGTTTAATTTAGTTTGAATTTCGATGTATTCTGTAATGTAAATAGAATGAAATTTATTGTGTAAAATGAAATTTCAATAAAATAAAAAAGGAGTCTTCATGTCCCGTTATCGAGGGCCCCGTTTAAAAAAAATACGCCGTCTGGGAGCTTTACCAGGACTCACTAGAAAAACGCCTAAATCCGGAAGTAATCAGAAAAAGAAATTCCATTCTGGGAAAAAAGAGCAATATCGTATTCGTCTTCAAGAAAAACAGAAATTGCGTTTTCATTATGGTCTGACAGAACGCCAATTACTTAGATATGTACATATCGCCGGAAAAGCAAAAAGATCCACGGGCCAGGTTTTACTACAATTACTTGAAATGCGTTTGGATAATATCCTTTTTCGATTGGGTATGGCTTCAACCATTCCTGGGGCCCGGCAATTAGTTAACCATAGACATATTTTAGTTAATGGTCGTATAGTTGATATACCAAGTTTTCGTTGCAAACCCCGAGATATTATTACTACGAAGGATAACCAACGATCAAAACGTCTGGTTCAAAATTCTATTGCTTCATCCGATCCGGGCAAATTGCCAAAGCATTTGACGGTTGACACATTGCAATATAAAGGACTAGTAAAAAAAATTCTAGATAGGAAGTGGGTCGGTCTCAAAGTAAATGAGTTGTTAGTTGTAGAATATTACTCTCGCCAGACTTGAACTTAACGAAAAAAGGAAAGGTTCATAGAATTTTTTTCCCCTTCCCCTTTCCCCTAACTAAATCGACCTAAGGCTCTTAATTCGTATTTTCCCGTTCACCTAGCAGAAATAGATTAACCCTAGGATCCTTTTTTCTTTTTTGTTATTTCCTTGATGTGTATTTTACATACCGCAGCACAGTAATTTGCTATAGAGAATTTCTATTAAATAAGGGTATTATTGCTGGAAGCAAATTGTTATTTAATTTGATACATTGTGATCGCTAACATTGATGAATTAATAGAAACGGAAAGAGAGGGATTCGAACCCTCGGTAAACAAAAGTCTACATAGCAGTTCCAATGCTACGCCTTGAACCGCTCGGCCATCTCTCCTCCATAATCTTATTATGGAAAATAAACTGAGTGAATAGCGAGTTTTCGTATTCCTGCAGTACAGGTACAGCCACAACAGCTCGGGGATTCCATAGCTCTATGGGAAAAATTCCTTTTCATCTAAGTGGAAGGATCATGTATTTTTTTTTTACTAGGAATTCTGCTCCCTCGAAAAGTTTTTCTTTGGGGAAAACCAAAATAAAAAGAGAATAGAAGACTTCCTCTTATGGAATAAGAAAATTAAGGAACCCTAGAATTCTAGTTGCATAAGGTACGTTACGCCATACAATCTAAATATAAAAAAGGGTATGGGACAATTAATGACTTTGAAAACGCGAAATAGCTGATGAGAGAAGTTATTGTTGAGAAATAGGAAAGTGGAATAAAATCCAGTCTTAGTCAAATATTTCATATCTCTTCTTGTCCAAACAGAAGGAAAAGGGCGCAATTTGAGCTGAGCGGAAAATCCATACCTCTCTTATCCATTTAGAGCATATGGATCGATTTATAAGAATCGAATGTTTTGTTTTTATGTTATTTTGTGATAGAATGAAAAGAATTCTATATAGAATGGGTTGGGAATTATGCCTAGGTCCCGTATAAATGGAAATTTCATTGATAAGACTTCCTCGATTGTAGCCAATATTTTATTGCAAATAATTCCGACAACCTCCGGGGAAAAAAGGGCATTTACTTATTATAGAGATGGTGCGATTTGACTCTTTTTTTTTTTTTCTTTTTTTTAGCCCTACCCACATTTCATTCTTACGAGAAAGAGAGGGGGTTCGCATAGAGAGAACAAAATTAGTAAAGGAAACCCACGCTTGGGGAAGGTGAGGTGAACTAACAATTCCTTCTGTCGTGTATCCTCGATTGATGTGGCCTCAGATGCTTCAATTGTAGATTTGAGTATTGAGCGAAAGGTTACACCTACAGGATAGGTTCTGTATTACAGGCCAATCCGACTCTACTAGTACCAATAGGCAGCATAGGGGAGAAAAGCACTACACCTCGAAATAGGAATCAACAAAAGAAAAACTTTGTTAGAAATAAGCCCTTTCCTGATTGGTATCAGGGTTGGGAAGAATGGTTAGGATAACAAACAACCATCAGGTTTGTACTTTGGATACCCTTATAACCATCAAAGGTCGTTGAAGTGGCTAATTCCTCTAAATAGGAGGCGTTGAGAACAAAGAAATTCTTGGAGCTATCATTTTCCTCTAGCATTAATAGAATTCATTGGTGTTAAGAAAAACCTCTTGGGGGAAGGTTGGCTAGAGATTTCTTGGAAAAATACCAGCCCCCTTCGGGCCATAATGAGATGGGACTAATTCTATTTTTATTCTATAGATTTTTCGCTTAGTACTATGTACAGAAGGGAGAAGCCATATGAGAGTACAGAAGGGAGAAGCCGTATGAGATGAAAACCTCATGTACGGTTTTGGAACGGAGATTTTTTGAATAGAATGAACGACCGTAACGGATGTTAGCTCAATCCGAAGGAAATTATGCGGAAGCTTTGCAGAATTATTATGAAGCTACGCGACTAGAAATTGATCCCTATGATCGAAGTTATATACTATATAACATAGGCCTTATACACACAAGCAATGGAGAGCATACAAAGGCTTTGGAATATTATTTCCGGGCGCTAGAACGAAACCCCTTCTTACCGCAAGCTTTTAATAATATGGCCGTGATCTGTCATTACGTGCGACTATCTCCACTATAGAAAGAAGAAAAAAAAGAAAGGGGGAAATTTTCGAGTATTTACTAGAAAAAGGGCTTTCTACATAGGGATCGTCAAAACAACGATTTTATACCCTATCAGCTGTAGGAAGGAAGGACACTTCACGAGAATCAAAATAGGAAGAAAGTACAGCCTATACTACTATTCTATGGATAAAGCTGAAATTGATAGAGAAAACACCGTAAAGATCAATTAGTGAGCGACTGGGTCGATACAACTAAAAAAAAAACTGCTTCATTATACCACGATATGGGACAAAATTTAGGAATCCGCTTATGTAATAAAGCCGATCCACTAAGGGATTAAGCAGCGGTGTAGTATCAGATCCCAAAGATAGTAAGTTCTTTTTTCTTTCTTATGGGATATGGGAAAAAGTCTTTTTCGAGGATTCTATAGAAATTTCATATATGAAAGAAACGAAACCGAGATAGTTACCTTTCAGAAATTTCGAACGAAGGATATAGGTCTATCTATGCTTCATTCTTCTGAAGGTGGGAGAAAAGATCAAACTGATTTTTGATCAAAATTAGGGTTTGAAACTTAGGTAATAAACTTCTTCTGCTTAACCCAAGAAGAAATGGGATTGATTTTTGAGAAATCAAATTCAGGGGAAATTAAGATAGCAATTTCTGAGCCGTATGAGGTAGGAAACTCTCAAGTACGGTTCTAGGGGAAGGAGCTGCCTATTCCGACCGAGGAGAACAGGCCATTCTACAGGGCGATTCGGAAATTGCGGAAGCTTGGTTTGATCAAGCTGCTGAGTATTGGAAACAAGCTATAGCGCTTACTCCGGGAAATTATATTGAAGCACAGAACTGGTTGAAGATTACGAAGCGCTTTGAATTTGAATAAGACCACTCTCCATTTTCATAAAATGGGTGGTTTGGTTGTTGATCCATTAATCAAATAATTTAGGTAAGAAGATCAAATCCAGAATTTCACTATATCCCTTTCTTCTACCTTCGATTTTATATCATATTTCATAAGGATAAACAATAGGGATAGGCTCTGGAACAGAAGTAATAAAGCACATAAAAGGTGGCAATCTAAATATTCCTACCTAATATATCAGGACGGTCTTTTTAATAATTCTAATGAGTTATCTTGGAATTTGGAATCGCATAAAAAAATCTATATTATGCTCACTCAAGGAAAGTGGATGTAGATAGGGGCTTATATCCTCAAAAAAAATACACTAGCTTCTTAAATGAAAACGTAAAAAAAAGATTTTTTTATTACGTCTGGAAATAATTTTCCAGAAGAACCAATGTCCGTTAGGCACCTAATCCTTATGTCATAATAGATCCGAACACTTGCCTCGGATTGACTTCAATATATAATTGTTCCAGTGAATAACTAAAAAAAAATAGAAGGACGGTAGATAGTAAAGAAAAGGACTAATCAGAATATCTATCTTTCAAAGATTCAATAAAAAGACAGTTGGCGGGTCTCTTTGTATGTCTTGTCCGGAAAGAGGAGGACTTAATGATTATTCGTTCGCCGGAACCAGAAGTTAAAATTGTTGTGGATAGGGATCCTGTAAAAACATCTTTTGAGGAATGGGCCAGACCCGGGCATTTCTCAAGAACAATAGCTAAGGGTCCCGATACTACCACTTGGATCTGGAACCTACATGCTGATGCTCACGATTTCGATAGTCATACCGGTGATTTGGAGGAGATCTCCCGAAAAGTCTTTAGTGCTCACTTCGGTCAACTCTCCATTATCTTTCTTTGGTTGAGTGGCATGTACTTCCACGGTGCCCGTTTTTCCAATTATGAAGCATGGCTAAGTGATCCTACTCATATTGGACCCAGTGCTCAGGTAGTTTGGCCAATAGTAGGGCAAGAAATTTTGAATGGTGATGTAGGTGGGGGTTTCCGAGGAATCCAAATAACCTCCGG